CCCCTGACGCAAATGGATGCGTCACGAGTTCCATACAGATGACTTCTCAATACAATTTCTTTCAAATTCATTAAAATTGCATGTACTGATTCTTCAATACCGACTATCGTAGAATATTCATGTGGTACCTTTTCAGATTTTGCACGTGTGATACATGTTCCTTCTATTTCTCCAAGTAAAGCCCTTCGCATCGCGATACCTATCGTATCTGCTTGGCCTTTCATAAGCGGGGCCAAAATGAAACGGCCATAATAAAGACGCTTACTGTCTGTTCTTGATTCAACACACTTCCACTGTAGTGTCCGAGTGGATACTGCTACTTCCTCTCGAACCATAATAATATTATTCTTTTTTCAGATCATTGAATCATTTATTTCTCTTGAAATCCGTTCAATTCTTATTTCTACACACGTCTTTTTTTAGGAGGTCTACATCCATTATGTGGCATAGGGGTTACGTCACGTACGAAACTTAATAGTATACCACTTCTACGAATAGCTCGTAATGCTGCATCTCTTCCGAGACCAGGACCCTTTATCATGACTTCTGCTCGTTGCATACCCTGATCCACTACTGTACGAATAGCATTTCCTGCTGCGGTTTGAGCAGCAAATGGTGTCCCTCTTCTTGTGCCTCTGAATCCACAAGTACCAGCGGAGGACCAAGAAACCACCTGACCTAGTACATCTGTAACAGTCACAATGGTATTGTTGAAACTCGCTTGAACATGAATAACTCCTTTTGGTATTCTACGCCCACTCTTACGTGAACCAATACGCCCATTCCTACGTGAACCAACTCTTGGTATAGGTTTTGTCATATTTTATCATCTCATAAATATGAGTCAGAGATATACGGATATATCCATTTCATATCAAAACAGATCCTTTATTTGTCCATCGGGTCCTTTAGAAAATCCCTTTTTCTTTTTAGAAAGATTACCCTTGTCTCTGTTTATGTCTCGGATTGAAACAAATTACTATAATTCGTCCCCGCCTACGGATCAGTCGACATTTTTCACAAATTTTACGAACAGAGGCCCTTATTTTCATATTTGTTATTCCTTACCTTAATTCCGAATCTACTCCTTGGAAGAAAATAAGTCTCTTGAAATTTTGAACCTCGAATTGTATTCCCACGAAAGGGATGTTTAAAAAGCCACCTACACCTAATCGTTTGAATCTTTGTTGCGAAGTCTATAAATTATACGTCCCCTGGTTGAATCATAACGACTTACTTCGATTTTTACTCTATCTCCTGGTAGTATCCGTATAAAACTTCGTCGGATCCTCCCCGAAACATAACCTAGAATCAGATCTTCATTATCTAAACGAACCCGGAACATACCATTGGGAAGTGATTCAGTAATTAAACCTTCATGAATCAATTTTTGTTCTTTCATTCCAGGTAACCCCCTTGAAGTATCAACTAATGGAGGAGGAGTGATATTAAACAACCCGTCTTTCCTCTCCTTTTTCACAAATAGGAAGTTACGGATCAACTTCGGATACCAGAAGGATCACCATATATAACACAAAACTTCTCCTCCAATTCCTTCTAGTCGAGCTTCTCGATCTGTCATTATACCTCTAGAAGTAGAAAGAATTACAATCCCCATTCCACCTAAAATCCTAGGAATTCGTTGATAGTTGGAATAGATTCGTAGACCGGGTCGGCTGATACGCTTTAAAATATTTCTATATGTTCCTTTCCTATTTCTTCTATGTCGCAGGGTTGAAACCAAGAAATATTTGTTGTTTTCCCGATGTTTCCTAACGTTTTCAATAAAACCTTCTCGTAGAAGTATTTTAACAACGCTTTCGGTCATATTAGTAGATGCTATTCGAACCGTTCCTTTTTTATCCATGTCGGCATTTCTTATAGAAGTTAATATATCGGCAATAGTGTCCCTACCCATGACGAACTATAATTATTGGTGCCTCCTAATTTTGATATAATCAACATGTTCCGTTTTTTTTTATGTGAATTTTTGATTCTTTATTTATGAATTATTAAAAGTATATGCGTGAAACACAATCTACTAATTGATCCATTTCAGATACCCTACTATATCATGGTCTCATCTACTAGTATTTATAATACCTCAGGAGCTAATGAGACTATTTTAGTGAAATTCAACTGTCTCAATTCTCGAGCGATCGCTCCAAAAACCCGAGTTCCTTTTGGATTTCCTTCTTGATCAATGACAACTGCTGCATTGTCATCATATCGTATTATCATACCGTTGTCACGTCTGAGTTCTTTACATGTACGTACAATTACAGCTCTGATCACTTCTGATCTTTCGAGAGGCATATTGGGCACTGCTTCTTTTATTACAGCAACAATAACGTCACCAATATGAGCATACCGGCGATTACTAGCTCCTATGATTCGAATACACATCAATTCTCGAGCCCCGCTGTTGTCCGCTACATTCAAATGGGTCTGAGGTTGAATCATATCATTTTTTTTTTTTAATCTGTTCTTTCAATGCAAAGGTCGAAGGAAAAAAGAAAGAAATATTGTCTGTCCAGAAATAAAGAAATCCGCGATTGTTTTTTTCATCATAAATACCCCTTTGGTTCCACATCCCTATCCTGAAATAATGAATTGCGTTCGTATAGGCATTTTGCACGCAGCTATTTTAATAGCTGCTCTGGCTACAGTTTCCGATACTCCGCCCATTTCATAAAGTATTCGACCCGGCTTAACAACAGATACCCAATATTCGGGAGATCCCTTCCCCGAACCCATACGGGTTTCCGTAGGTCTTACTGTAACGGGTTTGTCGGGAAATATACGGACCCATATTTTTCCACCACGGCGCGCATATCGTGTCATTGCTCGTCGCCCCGCTTCTATTTGTCTAGATGTGATCCAAGCGGGTTCAAGTGCCTGAAGAGCATATCTACCGAAACAAATATGATTGCCTCGATAAGATATTCCCTTCATTCTTCCTCTATGTTGTTTACGGAATCTGGTTCTTTTGGGGTTATAGTTGATGGTTCTTTCTCAACCTCATCTCTACTACAGAACCGGACATGAGAGTTTCTTCTCATCCAGCTCCTCGCGAATGAAACGATTCAATAATATTACAGATACACATGTATTTATTGAATAATACACTAAATCATGGGATTTATTGATATTGAATCTGTCACGTAGGAATCTGTATATCTTGTATATATAGCTAGACGTATATTTCTATATATAGAAGATAATGCCTTTGCTTTCTTTTTATAACGAATCCTTGACCTTTACCGAATCGGCCAAAATTTTGCAATTCAATAAGGGTTTCGCGGGCGAATATTTACTCTTTCAATATTTGTTTCATTCGTAGGGTCAACCCATGGCCTCTCAGAATAAATCAATTGGTTCCTGGTTGGTTCCGCCATCCCACCCAATGAATCATTAGGATTCGTTTTCAATAGAATCTTCTGCAGTCACAGGTTCCGTCGTTCCCATAGCTTCTCCATTAATGGCTAGGCCTGAACTCTGCAATGGAGCTCCTCAATTCAAGTTCGTTCCCAAGTCAATCTCCTCAGTCTCTATTGACTCGAGGCTCTTTATTATTGGTATTTTTCCTATGAACCGTATTCATCTAATTATGGACGAATCAGTATTGATGCTTTATCACACTGCCTTTTATGAGATGATTCATAATAGACCATACATATTGGAATCATATACCATTGATATTCTCCTTCTCTCTTTCTCTCGCCCTTCCATTTACCCACATCCTTCTATTTTCGCTTCACAATCCATAAGATTTTTCCTTTATGGAAAAAAGATTTCAGTTGCTACAACTATATGATTGACACATCATATAGTGACTGGTTCCTTGGATCTCGATAATACGAAGCAATGAGCTGGTTCTAAGTTCTATAGTTATTAGTTAGGGGCCAGTCCTTTTTTTTTGAATCCCAACTCTAAAGAAAAACCAACGAGTCACACACTAAGCATAGCAATTCTACCAAATGATCAATCCAATTTTTATTCAACCCTATAGAATTAGAATTGCTCATTTTTCATTGAAGGGAAAAAGAATAGTTTGTCGTTTTTTGTTCTATCACTGGATAGAAAAGGAAAGGCCCATTATTGCTCGTCTACAAATATCCAAATTTTGATGCCTAATACCCCATAGATAGTTCGAACTGTATAGGAACAATGATCAATTTTAGCTCGAATGGTTTGTAGGGGAACCCTACCTTCTCTGATCCATTCGACACGTGCAATTTCTTTTCCGTCGATACGTCCTGCAATTTGCACTTGAATTCCTTTTGTATCCGCTTGTTCAGTTAATTCAATAGCTTTTTTCATTGCCTTTCGAAAGGAAACTCTATTCTTTAATTGTAGAGCTATATATTCTGCAAGAATATTAGGTTGTCCATAAGGTTTTGCAACTCTTGTGATAGCAATGTTAAGTCTCCGGTTCACAGAATTAAATTCTTTTTGTACATTGATCTGTAATTCTTCGATTCCTCGTGTTCGACCCTCTATTAACAAATTTGGAAATCCAATATAGATTATGACCTGGATCAGATCGATTTTTTTTTGAATCTCTATATGTGCAATTCCTTCGAAACCCGAGGATATTCTCCTATTTTTTTGTACATAATTCTTGATACAATCTCGTATTTTTTCATCTTCCTGGAGACCTATGGAATAATTTTTTGGTTGCGCGAACCAAAGGGATCTATGCTTTTGGTTTTCCCCACCAAGTCGGAAACCAAGGGGATTTATTTTTTTGCCCATATTTTTCTTCTCCCTCTTTCTCTTTTTTTTCTCTGTCTCTCTCTTTCTCCCAATATCTCTCTATTATAGGATCTTTCCATTGATCCTTTGTTTCTAAATATATATCCTGGTCCGTTTTCGTTTTAGAGGTATCCCTCACTACAATAATTATATGACAGGTGGGTCTTTTTATCGGATAACTACGTCCTCGAGCCCGAGGTTTTAACCTTTTCACGATAGTACCCCCATTGACTTCGGCTTTA